ATTGAGTAACATCTCTTTTTTTTAATTGACCTCCTCCTTAATCTCCAGGAGGTCAAATTCAGGTTGCAGTTCAAGTTAGTGAAGTTATTTTATTGTGATTCAACATTAAAAGTAAAAGAACAGAATCACGCTCTGTAGGATTTGAACCTACGACATCGGGTTTTGGAGACCCACGTTCTACCGAACTGAACTAAGAGCGCTTTATTATGATGGGAGATACGGATGTCAAGAAAAGGATTCTTTTTGTACCCCCAATACATCTTGTATGTATAGTATCATAAAATGGTAGATTGTGTCCAATTTTAATCGATCTCAATTGACCCCTCGTTACTGTCCATAGGAGAAGTGATAAGTAGGGATGACAGGATTTGAACCCGTGACATTTTGTACCCAAAACAAACGCGCTACCAAGCTGCGCTACATCCCTTTCATTTGTTGTACAGTGCCATTGTAGGGAATCCATGTTTTGTTTTCCACATCATAATTTCCTCTATCTAAATAGAATTTCTTTTGCCATTTCTTCTTTTTGGTTTTTTGGTTTCATTCTCATAAAGAATTATATACATACCTAACGTATAAACGTATAAAGGAATGAATATTTATCAGTAGTGCTCAGGAAGGAGGGTTCATCTTTTTCTGTTTTAGGGACAGGTAGATTTCATCTACCGGATCGTTGTATATATCCATTTTGGTTAGAGATTCCCCGTACAAATGATCTTTAACTACATATGCATCTGATCATATATGTATTACAATATACAATAAAGTCAATAAAGTTAAAGAAAAAGAAGGAGGATTTTCAATGCGAGATATAAAAACATATCTCTCCACGGCACCTGTGCTAACTACTCTATGGTTCGGGTCTTTGGCGGGTCTATTGATAGAGATCAATCGTTTATTCCCAGATGCGTTGACATTCCCCTTTTTTTCATTCTAGTTATTGACATGGGAAGGGATCAAGAAGATTAGAGATACAATAAATTCTCTGTGACTAACCCCCCCCTTTTTCAGTTCTTTAGGATAGGAAAGAAAGAGTAAAGAATAAAAGTGGATTGAATCTCATCGAAACTCGGGTTCGGGTTAATATAGGGAGAACAGAAATGGAAATGTGGGTCGAGGGCAGGCTGTTCAAGATCATACAAGATGCTAAATGAAATACTAGGATTGGGAATAATTGATAGTTAGAAATATTTGTATTACTTAATAATTTGATTACTCTATTGATTGCAACGAAATCTTTCACAATTGAATTGGATTTCGAGTTAGCAACCTCTCGTCTATTTATTTTTCATTCCTTTCTTCTTCGCTTCGGTTCGAATCGAAAATAGAAGAATTGAGTGAATTCAAAATCCAAAGGAGGTTCATGGCTAAGGGTAAAGATGTCAGAGTAGTAGTTATTTTGGAATGTACCAGTTGTGTCCGAAATGGTTTGAATAAAGAATCGCGGGGCATTTCCAGATATATTACTCAAAAGAATCGACACAATACACCTAGTCAATTGGACTTGAAAAAATTCTGCCCTTATTGTTACAAACATACGATTCATGGGGAGATAAAGAAATAAATCGAACGGAACGCGTGTGCCACTCTTCCAAGGAAGAGGAAGAAATTACATATATATATATAATATATACAAATCCAGTCCTATTTTGGTCGGATCCGAGATGAATGAAGAAATAGGATTTTAGAAATAAGAAATAAACCATGGATAAATCCAAGCGGCCCTTTCATAAATCCAAGCGATCTTTTCATAGGCGTTTGCCCCCAATTGGATCGGGGGATCGAATTGATTATAGAAACATGAGTTTAATTAATCAATTTATTAGTGAACAAGGAAAAATATTATCTAGACGAGTGAATAGATTAACCTTGAAACAACAACGATTAATTACTATTGCTATAAAACAAGCTCGTATTTTATCTTCGTTACCTTTTCTTAATAATGAGAAACAGTTTGAGAGAACCGGGTCGATCCCTAGAACTACTGGTCCTAGAACCAGAAATAAATAAGCCTATTCCTCTCAATCGAATCAAAACTCTAATTCGAACTCAGATTGAAGTTTTGTTCGAAAAAGCCGAGAGATTGTCGCGCCGTAATGTAATAATAAAAAAAAGAATGGGGGAAGAATAAATCTTTTTTTTTTTTTTTTATTGAAACGTGTTCGTTCATTCCTACTACTTATCTTATCATACGAATTTCTACTATACCCTCCCGGAGTTCATTCTCCGGGGAACTCCGTTTAAAGTATTCCAGTGAATTCCTTCCAATCTCCTTATTTGATGATCGCATTGGAAATCGTGTCAAGACAATTCCTATTTGATATGGCTATTTGTGCAGGTATTTTACGATTAAGAAGCAACTGCCTCTTGTACAGATCAAGTATTAATCGACTATAACTATGGGATCCCCTATTCTCACGAGTTACTGCATTTATCCGAGTGATCCACAAACGACGAAAACTTCTCTTTCGCCTGCCTCTATCCCGATGAGTGGAAACCAAAGCTCTCATTTTCTGTTGAGTAGTAGTTCGAGTAAGTCTTGAATGAGCCCCTCGAAAGGTTGCTGCAAATAAACGAATTTTTGTTCTACGTCTCCGAGCTATATATCTTCGTCTAACTCTGGTCATTGAATCAAAAGAAACTTTGATGAATAACTAATTGATTTCTTTTCTTTCAGTCATTCTTTTCCCCTTTCCTGGTTTATTAATAACAAAACGGATTCTTCCGATGTATAAAATTAAAATACAAATTCCAATGGCTTTTGCTACTATAACCTTCCCAACCACGATTTTTTTATTTCTTCCAGGCATTTCACCTCAAAAAAAAAAAAGAAATTGTACCGATATTAGGTATAAAATAAATCGTAAATGGACAAATAGTGGCTTCCATCGTTTCTATGGTTACTTCTTAAACGGCGAGGTCCTCTCTATACACCGGAGCCCCTTTCCTCATTTAATCAATGTTATTGGTAACTTGTACAGTTCACGCTCTTTGGCTCTACCGATGAATTATCGAGTAATAGGTCTTTTTTCAATGGGATCTATCCATACAGTGACGGCATTTAATTATGAAGGTTGAATAGGTAGCTGACCCTGTTAGTCCGTTCTTGCAAGAGTAGGAGCATAATCTTTCTGCTTCTTAAATATCATTCCCCCGCTTAATGGATAACCATTTGCTACCAATGGGAATTGCTTTTCATCTCAAATCGAGGTGATTGGATTTGCACCAATGGAAACCATAAATTCCATACAAATAGAGGTATACGAGAGATCTTTATTTTTCGATAGTGAATGGAGTTCTTCCATTCTATTCATTGGTACGAGTCATTGATACTGTAAAAATCGTCTCATTTGTTCTAGCTCATGATCTGAACGAGTCGCACATACACCCTAGTACATGTTCCTCGACGCTGAGGACATCCTCGAAGAGCGGGGGATTTCGTGACATTTCTGATTGGCTGTCTTGTGTTTCTAATAAGTTGTTTAATAGTTGGCATGCTGAATCATATACAAAATGGGCTGGTTTAGATCGATCCTAACCGGATGATTATGAATTACTTCCATTTCATATTTTACCCAGGTAAGAAGATAAAAGATCAAATAAGGGTTCATTCAAATTATGATTCGAAATGGAATCAAAGATTTATGCGAAATCCCCGGTATTTTCGATCGCTACAAGATCAACAATGCCATAATCTTGGGCTTCTGTTGCTGACATAAAAACATCCCTTTCCATGTCTTCGGATACAACCCATAAAGGATTGCCCGTTCTTTGTACATAAACCCTTGTGAGGGTTTCGCGGAGTTTCAGTAGTTCTTCCGCTTCCAGGATAAATTCTCCTGTGGGTGCCTCATAAAAAGAACTAGCAGGTTGATGGATCATAACCCTGATGATATAACATAATGAACGATTCCTCTATCTCGCATGATTGGGCGAAGGGAAGGGATAAAGAATAACAAGCAGGGAGAAAAAGATAGAATTGAACAACCGTACAGGCATCTTTTGTGCATACGGCTCTGTAATGGAATTTTTTTTCTCTTTTTTTTTTTTTTCATCGAAGAAAGAGACAAGTCGAATCTATCAGACCCAGATCGTTGAATGATCCATTTACCATCCTTCCTTTCGGAGTAATCAAAAAATACTATGATGGTTCCGTTGCTTTATATATTTATCTCGTCTGTGATTCAGCAATCCCAAAGTTTCTTTCTGATCCGATCAAATAAAAATAAGTAAAAAATGATCTTTTTTTTTTTTATTTTCACACTCTTTCATAACATAAATATTGGAAAGAGACTTCTGATGTGGAAGCAAAAAGGTTTGTGACGCTGAAATGGACCCCGATACATAAGATCAAGTCGGAAATAACCTTTCTTTCATACTACTATCTCGATACATAATCTCATATTATGAAAAAATAATATATAGTTTGCTCATATCGAACTTGAAATGCCATGCTATTATTACTTAATATTAATATTATTATTATTTTATTCATATTCCATATGACGAAGGCATAGTCTTTTTTTCTCTCAAATAAAAAAACTCATTGGCGCCAAGCGTGAGGGAATGCTAGACGTTTGGTAATTTCTCCTCCAACCAGGATGAAAGATCCCATTGAAGCGGCTAATCCCATGCATATTGTATGCACATCTGGTGGCACAAATTGCATAGTATCATAAATAGCTATTCCTGGGATTACCCATCCGCCGGGAGAATTTATAAACAAATACAGATCCCTGGTATCATCCTCTATACTGAGATATACCATGAGACCAACAAGTTGATTCGAGATCTCGCTATCAACCTCTTGGCCTAAAAAAAGTAATCTTTCTCGATGAAGTCGGTTGATTAGGACAAAATTCTATTCCTTAGGAACCGTACACGCACCTTTGGGTGCATACGGTTCAAAAAATCAAAATTGAGAAAAAAAAAAAAGAAATTGTCGATTCCAGCCCTATTTCTTTTTTCGTAGCGGGCTTTTTCTTCCATTTTTTAAGAAACATGAGTTTTGACTTGCTTCCCTATAAAATCAAAAAAGAATTCACTGAACTTATCGAGCTAACCCCTCATTGATTGATGTATTGTTTCATCGAGATCTAAATCACGATGTAATTTTCTTGTTCCCGAATGGGCCTCTTCCACTCTTTTAGGTTTATGCTCTACTCCGGGTAAAGATCTGCCCGAATTCGATTTGCACATATAGGACAAATGATCCCAGTACCACTTCTTTTTGCTATGACTTCTTTTTTTTTTCAATTTGTTTCATTTTCATGCCTTCCACAAAATATTCGATGTATTCATCATATTATTCCATTAATTGGCAATTTGGGATCACTCATATGGTATAAAGGAATCATTTCTGATAGGGTGGTAATCATACATGGATTACCTTGGTATTTTCTGAACGGAGCCTGTATACTTCATTTTATTGGTCCAAGCCAACCATAAATTCTTTTAATTGAGAATATTGATCCTCCAACCAAATAAATTGATCTAATTGCACTTCACGCTTCGAATTATTGATGGTTCAATCAATCTTTCTTGGGCGAAACAGAGGATATCTCGATCGGGGGAGAGAACGGGGAAATCCCATATGACCCAATATGTCTGACAAGTCACACTATACGTCAACCCAAACTGCATCTTCCTCTCCAGGACTCCGAAAAGGTACTTTTGGAACACCAATGGGCATTAAATGAAAGAAAAATGAAGTATTCTATTTCACTTTGATGTGGAAACGTAACAAACAATGGTTTATTGTCTTCATAATATTGTCGTTTATCGTATTTTATCGATAGATTGGAAGATTCATAGAGGAAGACGGAATAAAGGAAAATTTTTACAAACGGATCGTTCGAATGAGAAACAAGTATCTATACATTCGCTCACAAAAAATAGGATTAATCCCCCCATTGCGTATTGGTACTTATTGGGTATAGAATAGATCTGCTTCTCTTTGTTCCTACGAACAGAATTGTTCAATTATTACTAACGGAACAGAATAAATATTAACCCTTGTTTCGAGATAATCCAATGAAAAGGTGAGGTCCATAGCATAGTTATAGTTATTTCCAATGTGATAAAGTTACATAGTATCTATTTTTTCTTTGAGAAAGGGGTATTTCCATGGGTTTGCCTTGGTATCGTGTTCATACCGTCGTATTGAATGATCCCGGTCGGCTGCTTTCTGTCCATATAATGCATACAGCTCTAGTTTCCGGTTGGGCCGGTTCGATGGCTCTATACGAATTAGCAGTTTTTGATCCTTCTGACCCCGTTCTTGATCCAATGTGGAGACAGGGTATGTTCGTTATACCCTTCATGACTCGTTTAGGAATAAACAATTCATGGGGCGGTTGGAGTATTACAGGAGGAACTATAACGAATCCGGGTATTTGGAGTTACGAAGGTGTGGCCGGGGCACATATTGTGTTTTCTGGCTTGTGCTTCTTAGCAGCTATCTGGCATTGGGTGTATTGGGACCTAGAAATATTCTGTGATGAACGTACGGGAAAACCCTCTTTGGATTTGCCCAAGATTTTTGGAATTCATTTATTTCTCTCAGGGGTGGCTTGCTTTGGGTTTGGCGCATTTCATGTAACAGGCTTGTATGGTCCTGGAATATGGGTATCCGATCCTTATGGCCTAACCGGAAAAGTACAATCTGTAAATCCAGCGTGGGGTGCGGAAGGTTTTGATCCCTTTGTTCCGGGAGGAATAGCCTCTCATCATATTGCAGCAGGTACATTGGGTATATTAGCAGGTCTATTCCATCTTAGTGTCCGCCCACCCCAACGTCTATACAAAGGATTACGTATGGGCAATATTGAAACTGTCCTTTCCAGTAGTATCGCTGCTGTCTTTTTTGCAGCTTTCGTTGTTGCTGGAACTATGTGGTATGGTTCAGCAACTACCCCGATCGAATTATTTGGTCCCACTCGTTATCAGTGGGATCAGGGATACTTCCAGCAAGAAATATATCGAAGAGTTGGCGCCAGTCTAGCCGAAAATCTGAGTTTATCGGAAGCTTGGTCTAAAATTCCCGAAAAATTAGCTTTTTATGATTACATCGGTAATAATCCGGCGAAAGGTGGATTATTCCGGGCAGGCTCAATGGACAACGGGGATGGGATAGCTGTTGGATGGTTAGGACACCCTATCTTTAGAGATAAAGAAGGACATGAACTTTTTGTACGCCGTATGCCTACTTTTTTTGAAACATTTCCAGTAGTTTTGGTGGACGGAGACGGAATTGTGAGAGCCGATGTTCCTTTTAGAAGGGCAGAATCGAAGTATAGTGTCGAACAAGTGGGTGTAACTGTTGAGTTCTATGGTGGCGAACTCAATGGAGTCAGCTATAGCGATCCTGCTACTGTGAAAAAATATGCTAGACGTGCCCAATTGGGTGAAATTTTTGAATTAGATCGTGCTACTTTGAAATCCGATGGTGTTTTTCGGAGCAGTCCAAGGGGTTGGTTCACTTTTGGACATGCTACGTTTGCTTTGCTCTTCTTTTTCGGACACATTTGGCATGGCGCTCGAACCTTGTTCAGAGATGTTTTTGCTGGGATTGACCCAGATTTGGATGCTCAAGTGGAATTTGGAGCATTCCAAAAACTTGGAGATCCAACTACAAGGAGACAGGTAGTCTGATACAACATTGCTCCGGTATCTTTCGCCTCTATATTTGATTTTTTTGATTTGACATAAGGTACCGTAGAAATATTGATTTGAATCATCGCCTTTCTTTGCTCTTGTCCTTTCTTTATCTGGGAAATAATCCTAAATGAACAGGTGTGGAAGCTATAATTGTAAACAACGATCGAATCTATGGAAGCATTGGTTTATACATTCCTCTTAGTCTCGACTTTAGGGATAATCTTTTTCGCTATATTTTTTCGAGAACCGCCTAAGGTCCCGACTAAAAAGATGAAATGATTTTTCATTATCTTAATTGAAGTAATGAGTCCCCCATATGGGGGACTCATTACTTCAATTAGTCTCCGTGTTCCTCGAATGGATCTCTTAGTTGTTGAGAGGGTTGCCCAAAAGCGGTATATAAGGCGTACCCTGTAAAGCTTACAAGTGAACCAGATATGGAGATGGCGACTAAGGTTGCTGTTTCCATTATTAGAGAATTTCAAGACCACGATGGATCTATGCTACGATAAGATCGTTTATTTACAACGGAATAGTATACAAAGTCAACAGATCTCAACCAATGCAATAGTATTTATGGCTACACAAACCGTTGAGGGTAGTGCTAGATCTGGGCCAAGACGAACTATTACAGGGGATTTATTGAAACCATTGAATTCAGAATATGGTAAAGTGGCTCCTGGATGGGGAACCACCCCATTTATGGGTGTCGCAATGGCTCTATTTGCGATATTCCTATCTATTATTTTAGAGATTTATAATTCTTCCGTTTTACTGGATGGAATTTCAATGAATTAGGTCCATAAGAACCAGAAGCCCTAGCTTTTCAATCAAAAATGAATCACTTAGGACTCAGATTTATAGTCCATTCTGGTAGTTTGACCGTGGAATTCCGTTGTTTCGGTATTTCCGGAATATGAGTGTGCGACTTGTTATAATTGATCCTATTGATAGTACAGAGAATGGGTCTGTCATCTCGACAGAGATGGTTCTGCCTCGTCGGATATTCATCCTAGTATCTGGAGCACGGAATATATGGAATAGATCAAGAAATATTTGAACTATGATTCATACCTACTATTCAGACCTCGTGACTGGACTTCAAAAAATTTTCAAACAAAGAGTGATAAATTGAACGATTTTTCTTCCTTTAGAATCATGCTTATTTTGACCGAAGGACAAATCTTTCTCTGGATTTTTAGTCATTACATCTATGAATAAGTGATGATCAAATAGTTCTTACTCATAGAACCCTTGGTCTTAGTTTTTGGGTTTTATTGAATCATCGTGGTTCTAGTATGAATCTGAGGTTTCAATCGATTCATAGGGTCTCAACAAGAGAATTCCTATCAAAAAAAAAATAGTAAACAATAGTCAATCTGCATTACGCACAAACAAAAACAACAAATCAAATAACAAATAAATAGGGGAATAGAAGATTCAAGAGGCCTGTAACGATCAACATAAAGATAAAGACAGATGACAGATGAGCTAACTTGATATTTTGGCATTCTCATCACAACAAAGAAGAGAGTTCGGATTTTGGTTCCTTCGTATCTTCAGAGACGATTGAATCAAGTGGATAAATAAGAAATTTCAAATTTTCTATTACATATCCATTGTAATCAGTATTTGGGTGTTTCTGCTTGAGCCGTACGAGATGAAATTCTCATATACGGTTCTCAGAGGGGGAGTCCCCTTGGTTTACCTATCTCAATAAAGTATATGATTGGTTCGAGGAGCGTCTCGAGATTCAGGCGATTGCAGATGATATAACTAGTAAATATGTTCCTCCTCATGTCAATATATTTTATTGTCTAGGAGGGATCACACTTACTTGTTTTTTAGTACAAGTAGCTACGGGTTTTGCTATGACTTTTTACTATCGTCCGACCGTTACGGAGGCTTTTGCCTCTGTTCAATACATAATGACTGAAGCCAACTTTGGTTGGTTAATCCGATCAGTTCATCGATGGTCAGCAAGTATGATGGTCCTAATGATGATCCTACACGTATTTCGTGTGTATCTCACGGGCGGATTTAAAAAACCTCGCGAATTGACTTGGGTTACGGGTGTGGTTCTGGCTGTATTGACTGCATCGTTTGGTGTAACTGGTTATTCCTTACCCCGGGACCAAATCGGTTATTGGGCAGTAAAAATCGTGACAGGCGTACCTGAAGCTATTCCCGTAATAGGATCACCTTTAGTAGAGTTATTGCGTGGAAGTGCTAGTGTGGGTCAATCTACTTTGACCCGTTTTTATAGTTTACACACTTTTGTATTACCTCTTCTTACTGCCGTATTTATGTTAATGCATTTTCCAATGATACGTAAGCAAGG